AAAAGACTAAGTTAAGCCTAAAGATTCCCTGAGTAAGAATGATTGGATCATCACTTATTTCACGAATAGATAAAATGAAGAAAAAGCCAAAGCTTTCTTTGGCTTTGAGTCAAAATAAGCATAAATGGTTGTTTGAAAAAAGAAAATACTTTTGATTTCTAAATTCTAATTCTTTGAAAAATTTTTTTGGGGGGTCTGGCCACGAGGTCTGAATATTAAGTATGAATCATAGTTTAAATAGTTCGTAATCTATTTCATATATTCCGTGTTCCAGATACTAGAATAAATATCCGACGAAGTAGAACCGTCTCTATGCAGATGGCAGACCCATTTTCTGTACTATCAATAGGATCCATTATAACAAGTCACACACTCATATTCCAGAAAGAAAGAAACAAAGAAATTCCACGATCGAACTACCAAAATAGAACGGGCTAAAAATCCGAGCTCTAAATGATTCATTTCGTATTGAAAAGCTAGGTTGCGGTTCTTATAGAGCTAATTCATTGAAATTCCATCCAATAAAACCGAAGAATTATAAATCTCCAAAATAATTGATAGAAATACCGCAAATAGGGCCATTGCGACACCCATCAAAGGCGTCGTTCCCCACCCCGGAGCAACTTTACCATATTCCGAATTCAACGGTTTTAATAAATTACCCACAGTGGTTCGTTTTGGACCAGATCGAGAATCGTTCTCAACAGTTTGTGTAGCCATAAATCCTATTGTAGTCATTGAGATCTGTTGACTTTGTATACGCTTCCGTTGTAAATAAACGATCATATCATAGATCAGTTGTGGTCTTGAAATTTTCTAATAATGGAAACAGCAACCCTCGTCGCCGTCTTTCTATCTGGTTTACTTGTAAGTTTTACTGGGTACGCCTTATATACCGCTTTTGGGCAACCTTCTCAACAACTAAGAGATCCGTTCGAGGAACATGGGGACTAGTTGAAGTAATGAGCCTCCCAATATCGGGAGGCTCATTACTTCAATTTCAATTGAGATAATGCAAACAATTTTATTTTTTAGTTGGAACTTTAGGCGGTTCTCTAAAAAAGATAGCGAAAAAAATTATCCCAAGAGTTGAGACTAAGAGGAATGTATAAACCAATGCTTCCATAGATTCAATCGTGATTTACAATTATAGCTTTCATACCTATTTGTTTTTTCTTTATTTTTCTTTTATTGGGGATCATTTCCCGGATAACAAAAGAGCAAGAGACAAAAAAACGGCGAGTCAAATCAAAATTTCTCTGCTACCCTCTACCAATATCAAAATCACTAACAAATCATAAAAAGAAAATAGATTCGAAAGACATCAAAACAAGGTTGTATCAGACTACTTGTCTTCGTGTAGTTGGATCTCCAAGTTTTTGGAATGCTCCAAATTCTACTTGAGCATCTAAATCGGGGTCAATACCAGCAAAAACATCTCTGAACAGGGTTCTAGCACCATGCCAAATGTGTCCAAAGAAGAAGAGCAACGCAAATGAAGCATGGCCAAAAGTAAACCAACCCCTTGGACTGCTACGAAAAACACCGTCGGATTTCAAAGTAGCACGATCTAATTCAAAAATTTCACCCAATTGAGCGCGTCGAGCATATTTTTTCACAGTCGCCGGGTCATTATAACTGACTCCATTGAGTTCGCCACCGTAGAACTCAACAGTTACACCTACTTGTTCGACACTATACTTCGATTCTGCCCTTCGAAACGGAACATCCGCTCGAACAATCCCGGCTCCATCTACCAAAACGACCGGAAATGTTTCAAAAAACGTAGGCATACGACGTACAAAAAGTTCACGCCCTTCTTTATCTCTAAAGATAGGATGGCCTAACCATCCAACCGCTATTCCATCCCCGTTATCCATTGAACCTGCCCTGAATAATCCCCCTTTTGCCGGATTATTGCCGATGTAATCATAAAAGGCTAATTTTTCGGGAATTTTAGACCAAGCTTCTGATAAACTTTGATTTTCGGCTAACCCCGCACTAATTCTCCGATATATCTCTTGTTGGAAGTACCCCTGATCCCATTGATAACGAGTAGGTCCAAACAATTCAATGGGGGTAGTTGCTGAACCATACCACATAGTTCCGGCAACAACAAAAGCTGCAAAAAAGACAGCAGCGATACTACTGGAAAGGACAGTTTCAATATTACCCATGCGCAATCCTTTGTATAGGCGTTGGGGTGGTCGGACGCTAAGATGGAATAGGCCTGCTAATATGCCCAATGTCCCAGCCGCAATATGATGAGAGGCTATTCCTCCCGGAACAAAAGGATCAAAACCTTCCACACCCCACGATGGATTGACAGATTGTACTTTTCCAGTGAGTCCATAAGGATCGGACACCCATATTCCAGGACCATATAAGCCTGTTACATGAAATGCACCAAAACCAAAGCAAGCCACCCCCGCGAGAAATAAATGAATTCCAAAGATCTTGGGCAAATCCAACGAAGGTTTTCCTGTACGTTCATCAGTAAATATTTCTAGATCCCAATACACCCAATGCCAGATAGCTGCTAAAAAGCACAAGCCAGAAAACACAATATGCGCTCCGGCCACACCCTCGTAACTCCAAATACCCGGATATGTTATAGTCCCTCCTGTGATACCCCAGCCACCCCATGAATTAATTATTCCTAAACGCGTCATGAAGGGGATAACAAACATACCCTGTCGCCACATTGGATCAAGAACGGGGTCAGAAGGATCAAAAACGGCTAATTCATACAGAGCCATCGAACCGGCCCAACCAGCAACCAGAGCTGTATGCATTATATGAACAGCAAGCAACCGGCCGGGATCATTTAATACGATAGTATGAACACGATACCAAGGCAAACCCATGAAAATACCCCTTTTATCAAAGAAAAAAGACACTACGCAACTTTATTGCATTGGAAAAAAATATACTCTCCCGATGTTATGTCCCCCTCTCCTCGGGGGATTCGTTCAAAGCAAGGGTTCATATTTGTTTTATTCTATTGGGAATAATGGAACAATTTCGTTTGTAGGAAAAAAGATAAGCAAATTTATTCTATACTCGATAAGTACCAATACGCAATGGGACGGTTGATGCCTTTTCTATGAACGAATGTGCTCATACTTGTTCATCATTACAGGGGCCTATTTCTAAGAATTTAGCTTATTCATTCTGTCTTTCTTTATGAATTTTTGTGAGGGGACAATATTATAAAAACAATAAAACCCTTAATTACGTTTCCACATCAAAGTAGCCTATTTAGTTTTTCTATTTATAATGCCTGTTGGTGTTCCAAAAGTACCTGCTGATGACGAATTTTACTTTAAACTTGCTGAAGGCGAGGAGGAAGAAAAAGAAACTTGGATTGATTTATTCGACCGACTTTATCGAGAAAGAGCAATTTTTTTATGCCAAGACATTAATCTCGAGGTGACGAATCACATTGTTGGTCTTATGGTATTTCTCAATCTCGACGATCATACCCGAGACCAATTTTTATTTATAAACTCTACTGGTGGAACGGTCCTCCATGGGGCCGCTATGCATAATGCGATGTTTGCAATAGAGGCAGATGTCCGTACAATAGGTCTGGGAACAGTCGCTTCAATGGCAGCTTTTGTCCTGGCCTCAGGAACACCGCCTAAACGTTTTGCATTATCGCACTCTAGGGTAATGATCCATCAACCTAAAGCTGCTTTTATAGAAGGCCCCCCGGACGATGTAGCCGTGGACACAGACTCAGTGCAGCGAATACGTAACAGTATCACTGACTTTTTTGCAACAAAGGCGGGCAAACCTTTCTGGATTGTATACGAAGACATGGAAAGAGATGCTTTTATGTCCCCAGAAGAAGCAGAAGCTTATGGAATTGTTGATGAGGTTTACAAACCTGAGCCGAAAAACGGGGAAAAAAAAGAAGAGGAAAAAAAAGAAGAGGAAAAACAAGAAATAGAATAGAAACAACAACCTCTATTTCGCGCAAATCCATGATTTGAGATTCTCTCTACCGACGGAGTTTACTAGGAGTAATCCGGTTAGGATGGATCTAAACCATCCCATATATATATATGATTCAACATGCCAACTATTAAACAACTTATTAGAAATACAAGACAGCCCATCAGAAATGTTACAAAATCGCCCGCTCTTAAGAGATGCCCTCAACGTCGAGGAACGTGTACTAGGGTGTATGTGCGACTCGTTCAGATCATGAGCTAGAACAAAGGAAAGCGAACAATTTTCCAGTATCAAAGATCAGTACCGGTGAATAGAATGGAACAATGAACTCCCTTTATGATCTAAAAAAATTTTTGATCATATGCCTTTCATTGTATATGAAATCTATGGTTTCCGTTGGTGTAAATCCAATCACCTCAATTTAAGAATTCTCCATTGGTAGCAAATGCTTATCCATTAAGCGGAGGAAATCTTGGTTTAAATTTAAAAGATTATGCCGCCCTCTTGCAAGAACGGACTAACAGGGTCAGCTAACCAGCCAATCCTCAGAATTAAATACCGTTACTGTATAGGTAGATCTCATTGTGAAAGACCTAGTTACTGGATAATTCATGGGTAGAGCCAAAAATTGTGAACTATACAAGTTACCAATAGCATTCATTAAATGAAGTTAAAGGCTCCGGTGTATAGAGAAGACCTCACCGTTTAAGAAGTAACCATAGAAACGATGGAATCCACTATTTCTTTAGATTTTATTTTTCTTTAATACCTAGTAGAATCCAATTTCGAATTTTGAGGTGAAAAATGTCTAGAAAAAATAAAAAATCGTGGTTGGGAAGGTTATCGTAGCCAAAGCCATTGGAATTTTTAGTTTATACATCGGAAAAACTCTTTTTGTTATTAATAGACTAGGAAGGGGGAAAAAGAATAACTGAAAGAACGGAAATCAATTAGTTATTCGGGAAAGTTTCATTTATGCATATTCAATGACCAGAACTAGACGGGGATATATAGCTCGGAGACGTAGAAGAAAAGCGCATTCATTTTCAGCAAGCTTTCGAGGAAGTCGTTTAAAAACTCAACACGAAATAAGAGCTTTGGCTTCGTCGCATCGGGATAGAGATGGTCAAAAAAGAAATTTTCGTCGTTTGTGGATTACTCGAATCAATTCAGTAATTCGGGACGGGTGGATATACTATAGTTATAGTCGATTTATCCACGATCTATACAAGAGACAGTTGCTTCTTAATCGTAAAATACTTGCGCAAATCGGTATAGCAAATCAAAATTGTCTTTATATAATTTCCGATGAGATCATCAAAAAAGTAAATTGGAAGGAATCTGCCGTAGTAATTTAAACAGCGTTCCCCGGAGAATGAACTCCGGGAAAGTCGAAAAAAATGAATAAAAAATGAAAAAAATAAAGAAGTCAAAAGAAATAGAACGCAACACTTTCAATCAAAAATTTTGAGTTTCACTTCTTAATTTAATCCGATTTTTGGATTTGTTTTTGTCTTACGAAAGGCGAATCAAATCCGATCCGGATTATCGGATTTTTCGAACAAAGCATCAATCTGCGTTTGAGTTCAGGTCTGAATTTTCATTCAAGTGAAGAAAGAGTAAGCCTATTTTGTTTGTCTCTCAAGATCGCCTTCTATTTCTTTTGGTCTCTCACAGTCTACTTATATTTCTTTCCATCTGACTTATATTTCTTTCTGTTTGACTTATATTTCTTTTTAGCTCTCGCGGTCGACTTATTTCTTTCAAATTGTTTCTCATTGTTAGTAAAAGGTAACAAAGCTAAAATACGAGCTTGTTTTATAGCACTAGTCATTAATCGTTGTTGTTTCAAGGTCAATTTATTGACTCGTCTAGATAATATTTTTCCTTGGTCACTAATAAATCGACCAATTAAACTCATGTTTCTATAATCAATTCGATCCCCCGATTGGATCGGGGGCAAACGCCTACGAAAAGATCGCTTGGATTTAAGAAAAGGTCGCTTGGATTTAAGAAAAGGTCGCTTGGATTTATCCATGGTTTGTTTAGTTTATTCCTTGCAACCGAAAATCCTATTTTCGGTTGGATCTCGAAAATGAATTAGAATACATAAAAATAACTAGGATTTGCTTTCTTTCTATTCAAATTATCTTATATAAAATTAGAATGTCATTTTTCCCCCTCCTCGGGAGGATGCGAGTGCTCGACTCGAGCTATTTCGTTATTTCCCCGTGAATCGTATGTTTGTAACAATATGGACAGAATTTTCTCAATTCCAATCGATTAGGCGTATTGTGCCGATTCTTTTGAGTAATATATCTGGAAATGCCTGTTGATGCCTTATTAACACCCTTTCGAACACAAGTAGTACATTCTAAAATAACCATTATTCGACTATCCTTACCCTTGGCCATGAACCTCCTTTGGATTTTAAATTTACTCAACTCTTTTCCTTTCGAGTCGAAACGAAGACGAAGAAAAGACGAAATAGAAATTACTAACTTGCTTGAAATTACATTATGACAAATTTTGCTGCACTCAATAGATTAAAATAAGATCCAAAGAGTTAGAAACAATATTTCAAATCACAGTACAGGATTTCGTTTAAGTATCTTGTCTAATAGTCTTTCCTAGACCCATCGCCTTCCATTCCTCTATTATTATAATATTAGAGAATTCTAATTTGAACCCGAATCTCACAGCCGTTGAATCCACTTTTACTCTTTCTCTTTCCTCCCTTATTCTAGAAAATCGAAAAAAAGAGAAAAGAGAAAAGATAAATAGAGAGGGAGACTTATTAGTGACAGAGATTTAATTGGAGCTCTAATCTTCTTTATTCCTTCCTAGGTCACTAACTAGAATGAAAAAAAGGGGAATGTCAACGCATCCGGGAAAAAACGATTAATCTCTATCAATAGACCTGCTAAAGACGCGAACGATAGAGCACTTAGTACCGGTGCCACGGAAAGATATGTTTTTAGATCTCGCATTGAAAACCCCCTTGATTTTATTGTAATACATAATGATAATACATATATGATCAGATGTATATGTAGTTAAGGACCACTTCTAATTGTACTAGAATTGTACACGGAATTCCTAATGAAACTTGCAATGTACAACGATCCAGTAAAATTGTTTCTTAAAACATAACATAAAACTGTCCTTTTCGTCTCGAACATTCCCCCAAAATACTCATTGCATTTTCCAAGGGATTCCGTTCCATTTTTCAAATGGGTAAAAGTTTTTTATTAATATTATATGTTAAATGAGACCAAAAAGACGCAATGGACAGATAAATTGTATATATATATATAATAGATAGAAGAAAAAACGATGTGGAAAACAAGACAGGAATTCTCTACAATGACACTGTAGACTAATTGCAGGGATGTAGCGCAGCTTGGTAGCGCGTTTGTTTTGGGTACAAAATGTCACAGGTTCAAATCCTGTCATCCCTACCTATAATTGCTCAAGAGAGCCGTAACAGGGGATTCGGTGAAATCGAGTCAAATTGGACAAATATAATCTTTCATTCTT